ATTTTTATTATCGCTATTGCCGCCGCTGAAGCAGCTATTGGACTTGCTATTGTTTCGTCAATTTATCGTAATCGAAAGTCAACTCGGATCAATCAATCTAATTTGTTGAAAAAATAATCTCAGATAAAAAATCAAAGTATTTTGGCTCTCTTTCATAAACCAATTCAGAACAAAATGGATTCACAAACGCTGGAAACTCATTGATTCGTCTAATATCTAAATTTAGTTTATCTCTTTTTTTTTTTTCAATTCTAAATTTAGTAGATCGAAAATTGATGCCCTTTAAAAATGTATAGATCCAATGTCACATTCAGTCAAAATTTATGATACATGTATTGGATGTACTCAATGTGTTCGAGCCTGCCCCACAGATGTGTTAGAAATGATACCTTGGGACGGATGTAAAGCAAAACAAATTGCTTCGGCTCCAAGAACAGAGGATTGTGTCGGTTGTAAGAGGTGTGAATCCGCTTGTCCAACGGATTTCTTGAGTGTTCGGGTTTATTTATGGCATGAAACAACTCGCAGCATGGGTCTAGCTTATTGATACCTCACTTAAAACTCTACTTGAATTCAGCCGATTTGTTTTACCGAGAAAACCCGAGCGCAAAAAATTTTTGCGCACCGGTTTTCTGGCCTAAGTGTATTTTGCCTTTACCACGAATGATTTTCCTTGGTTAACAATAATTGTATTTTTACCAATAGCTGCGGGTTCTTTAATTTTTTTTCTTCCTCATAAAGGAAATAAGGTAATCAGATGGTATACAATTTGTATATGTATTTTAGAGCTCCTTCTACTAACCTATGTATTCCGTTATCATTTCCAATCAGATGATCCATTAATCCAACTAGTGGAAGATTATAAATGGATTCATTTTTTTGATTTCCATTGGAAATTAGGAATAGATGGACTTTCTATAGGACCTATTTTACTAACGGGATTTATCACTACTTTAGCTACGTTAGCAGCCTGGCCTCTTACTCGGGATTCTCGATTATTCCATTTTTTGCTATTAGCAATGTATAGCGCTCAAATAGGGCCATTTTCTTCTCAGGATCTTTTACTTTTTTTTATCATGTGGGAGTTAGAATTAATTCCGGTTTATCTCCTTCTATCCATGTGGGGAGGAAAGAAACGGATGTACTCGGCAACTAAATTTATTTTGTACACGGCAGGAGGTTCTGTTTTTCTATTAATGGGAGTTATGGGTCTTGGTTTATATGGTTCGAATGAACCAACATTAGATTTTGAAACATCAATTAATCGACCGTATCCTGTGGCCTTGGAAATAATATTTTATATCGGATTTTTGATTTCGTTTGCTGTCAAATCGCCGATTCTACCTTTCCATACATGGTTACCTGATACCCACGGCGAAGCTCATTACAGTACTTGTATGCTTTTAGCTGGAATCTTATTAAAAATGGGGGCATATGGATTGATTCGGATTAATATGGAATTATTACCTCATGCTCATTCTATTTTTTCTCCCTGGTTGATGATAATAGGCACAATACAAATAATCTATGCAGCTTTAACTTCTTCCGGCCAACGTAATTTTAAAAAAAGAATAGCCTATTCTTCTGTATCGCATATGGGTTTGATACTTATAGGAATTGGTTCTATAACCGACGCAGGACTCAATGGAGCCATTTTACAAATAATTTCTCACGGATTTATTGGGGCGGCCTTTTTTTTCTTGGCAGGAACAAGTTATGATAGAATACGTCTTGTTTATCTCGACGAAATGGGCGGCGTAGCTATCCCAATGCCAAAAATATTTACGCTATTTAGTAGCTTTTCTATGGGCTCCCTCGCATTACCAGGTATGAGTGGTTTTGTTGCAGAATTAATCGTATTGTGGGGACTAATTACCAGTCAAAAATATCTTTTCATGCCAAAAATTCTACTGACTTTTGTAATAGCAATTGGAATGATATTAACGCCTATTTATTCATTATCTATGTCACGCCAGATGTTCTATGGATCCAAGTTATTTAATGCCCCTACTTCTTATCTTTTTGATTTTGGACCGCGCGAGTTGTTTGTTTCAATCGCTATCTTTCTACCCATAATAGGGATTGGAATCTACCCGGATTTTGTTCTGTCACTCTCAGTTGAGAAGGTTGAAGTTCTTTTATCTAGTTTTTTATAGAGATTTTTCCTAAAGAAAAAATTAGATAATTTTTTAAAACTTGTTGTAGAATAAACAAAAGAATGCTTTTTTTCGATTATTTAAAATAAAGTGAAAAATGACTTTTCATTTTAACCCGATATGCGCGGTCTTTGCGAGAACCGCGCGAATCACTACACATTGGTACTGGATTCACGCAGTTCGTTACAAAGTTTTTTATAGACAGCTCGAGTTAGTTTGTATTCGTAAGAAGCTTCCTTAGCTAGACGGTAATGTAAATGAACCATAACTATGTAACCCTATTCCTAATAGATTAACTCCAAAATAGCATATCCAAATTATCAGAAAACCTAGAGCCGCCACCAGTGCGGAATTTTCACCTGGGAAATGCTTATTTGTTCGAATATGTAAATAAATAGCGAATATCATCCAAGTAATAAAGGCCCAAATTTCTTTTGGGTCCCAACTCCAATATGATCCCCACGCTTCATTCGCCCAGACTGCTCCTGAAATAATACCCGTAGTTAAAAAAAGAAATCCTAGACTAATCACACGATAACTCCAAAAATCCAATTGTTGAATTAATTGGCTCTTGTAATAATTCTTACCAGAAAAAAAAGAAGTATTTCTTAAAATAGTACTTCTGTCATAGCTATATTGGATTTCGTTAAATGAAAATGATTTAAAAAACCGATTACTTTTCTTTCGAAATGTAAAGACTAGAAGTGCAGCGGATAATAATGATCCACACAGAAGAGCGGCATAGCTCAATATCATCATACTTACGTGCATTATTAACCACTCAGATTGGAGCGCAGGGACTAATATTGCAGGTTTCTGTATTTCACTTAAAAGACTTGAAGTAGCAAAGCCTTGGGTAAAAATAGTACTCGAGGCGGTTATTGCGCTTAGATTTTTATTTTTTTTGAAATAGGCGACTATATGAATAAGGGAGAAACTCCACGAAAGAAAGATTAATGATTCGTATAAATCACTTAGTGGAAAATGACCGGAATAAATCCAACGAGTCACTAATAAGCCTGTTAAACACAAAAAGGTCGGTATCATGCCCTTTTCTGATAACTCATATGGTTTTATGAGTTCAGTGACCAATAGGTTGAAAAACCAAATTGAAATGACAATTGAAACAATTGAAAAGGAAATATGATTTAATATATGCTCTAAGGTTGAAAATATCATAAAATATCATAAAAAAAAAAAAGAGTAATCCCTTAATTTAAGTATAAATGAAAAGCGGGAATTTAATTCATTTTTCATTATAAGATCTATTGTTTGGTGTTTCGAAGACGGCATGCCGCCACTCGGACTCGAACCGAGATGCTCTAGCACTGCTTCCTAAGAGCAGCGTGTCTACCGATTTCACCATAGCGGCTTGTTCGAACCCATAATAGGCTATTTATATTGAATCGTCAAGATTGACAGTGTCACTTCACTGAAAAAATTTTTGAATAACAATTCAAATTCATAACAATTAGTTCCCATTTAACTTATTTCAGAAATTTTAAACAACCAAATGAATTTTCTCGCGGAACATAAAAAAACCTTTTTTGGATTTTTCTAAAGTAAGACATTGTTTGTATATAATATCCCGAGAGTTTTCGTCTTTTATTGGTTGGGCTGAAATCAAAAAATATCTGCGAACTCTATAGTCATTCCGAGAAAGACGAAGTCAGAAAGTTAGACAAGTTTTCAAAATGGAATCAATGAGTTTCTCTCGTTAATTTGAACTAAAGATCTTATTTCTGATCTTCTCTCGATATTCTTTAGATATATAGATAAAGAAAACATATTATTAGCATTTGAATTATAACAAAAAGGTCGATGGGGAAAATAAGACTCCCCACCAACAAAATGAAAAATAGAGTCCTAAAAAAAGGTAAAACCTTGGTTTTTCTTATTGTATTTTTTCTTAGAATTTGCGAAATTTTCAAATTCTTAATGTTCCATTTTTACATATGAACATCACAAAACGGAGTCTATTTCATATTGATTAGTTCAAACTAATAGAGAGTTGTAATTGAGAATTTGATAGTAAGACTGAAATGAGCCAATTTTAACGTCAAATAGATTCCGAGTCTTACAACATTTTAGGACTTATTTGCTCGTCGCAGAAAAAAACTTTTTGATTTGCCGGTAGAAAGAGATTTTCCTAATGACAAAGCTTTTAACGCCAATGAATATCCCTTCCTTTTCCAAATATTTTGACGAATACGCTTTTTTGATCTAGAAGTGCGTTTTTTTGGAACTGCCATTTCAAAATGAAGAGGTTACTCATTGTTATAGTTGGATGTGAAAGACATCTATTGTTCAAAAGAATCCTTAATTACTATTCATTATCTAGTTATTCTTTTAGTCCTTATCATCACAAATAAATCTAAATATATGAAACTTCTCTACAAGATTCCTACAAATTTTTTGTTCAAAAAGGTTTTTTATACTCTAGAAGGCTTCTAAGAACAAATAAGTTGTTATGGATTAGTAGTACTTTTATTTTTCGTTTTTTCTCAGATATTTCTATAATCAGCTATGATATATAAATCTAATTCGTGGAACTAAAAAAAAGAATCTAAAAGATCTATCTCCAGTGCTTTTTGTCATTCGACACTGCATTTCCATGTAATAAAATCGAAGGAAGTATTTCAAAAGACAACTTTTATCTAATACCAAATGGAATCTTTTTTCGAGTAACTAGTCCAACGAATCCGTCTAAAATTTTTGAAATTCGAATGAGATTAGTAATTTATCTGTTCTGTTACCGGATACATCTTTTTATCCTTTCTCACTAAAGAAAATTTTCTCAATTAATAAAAAATCAAGTTTCAAATAAACCATTAAGTTTTATATATACACTCAGATATTCTAACGGTTTCTAATAACAAAAATATTTTTTTATAAACAAAAAAAAAGAATCATAATCAATCTCATTAAGGAATTAGTTAATAAGTTGAAATAAACTAACTAAAACGAAACTAACTAAAAAAACGACCAGTTATTAAGCCGATGACATTAGTGAATTCCACGATTTATATCAGAATCCAGTACTTTTGAGTGTAATTCCTGATGCTTGCTATAAAAAAAACCATTGTTAGAAAAATTTCTATTTTTATTTTTGATCTCTTCCTAAATTTGTATATTTTCAAAATACAAATATATTTAAAATAAAGAAGTATTTTTTTTTACAGAACGTGGTCATATTATTTGACCACGTCTAACTTTTTGAGTTGAATATTTGAACTATTTCGAAAAACTCAGATACAGAATAAGTACAAATATCAAATGCTAAATTTTTATTTACGTTAAATTTTTTTAAGTTAGTGCATATTTTGATTTTTTTTATTGATCCCTTTTGATAAGGGGTGGGGTCCAGTTAATCAGAAGCAATTAATTCAGACTAAAAAACTTTTTTTATGGAACAAACATATCAATATGCATGGATAATACCTTTCCTTCCACTTTCAGTTCCTATATTAATCGGGGTGGGACTTCTTCTTTTTCCGTCGGCAACAAAAAGTCTTCGTCGTATGTGGGCTTTTCAAAGTGTTTTAGTATTAAGTATAGTCATGATTTTTTCGATCAATTTATCGATTCAGCAACTAAATAGCCGTGCTACCTATCAATATGTCTGGGCTTGGATTCTCAATAATGATTTTTCTTTAGAATTTGGCTACTTAATCGATCCGCTTACTTCTATTATGTCAATATTAATCACTACTGTTGGAATTTTGGTTCTTATTTATAGTGATAATTATATGTTTCATGATCGTGGATATTTGAGATTTTTTGCTTATATGAGTTTTTTCAGTACTGCCATGTTGGGATTAGTTACTAGTTCCAATTTGATACAAATTTATATTTTTTGGGAATTAGTAGGAATGTGTTCATATCTATTAATAGGATTTTGGTTCACACGTCCTGTTGCAGCAAATGCTTGTCAAAAAGCGTTTGTAACTAATCGTGTTGGGGATTTTGGTTTATTATTGGGAATTTTGGGTTTTTATTGGATAACAGGGAGTTTTGAATTTCGGGATTTATTTCAAATATTCAATAACTTGATTTTTCATAATCAGTTAAATTTTTTATTTGTTACGTGGTGCGCTGTTTTATTCTTTTCTGGTGCTGTTTCGAAATCTGCACAATTCCCCCTTCATGTATGGTTACCAGATGCAATGGAAGGGCCGACTCCTATTTCGGCTCTTATCCATGCCGCTACTATGGTAGCCGCGGGAATTTTCCTTGTAGCTCGACTTTTACCTCTTTTCATTATTATACCTCAAATAATGAATTTAATTTCTTTAATAGGGATAATAACACTATTTTTTGGAGCTACTTTAGCTCTTGCTCAAAAAGACATTAAGAGGGGTTTAGCCTATTCCACCATGTCTCAATTGGGTTATATGATGTTAGCTCTAGGTATGGGGTCTTCTCGAAGTGCTTTATTTCATTTGATTACTCATGCTTATTCGAAAGCATTATTGTTTTTGGGATCGGGTTCTGTTATTCATTCAATGCAAACTATTGTTGGTTATTCTCCGACTAAAAGTCAAAATATGGTTTTTATGGGAGGTTTAAAAAAACATGTACCAATTACCAAAAGTGCGTTTTTATTAGGCACACTTTCTCTTTGTGGCATTCCACCTCTTGCTTGTTTTTGGTCCAAAGATCAAATTCTTAATGATAGTTGGTTATATTCAGCAATTTTTGCAATAATAGCTTGGTCTACGGCGGGATTAACCGCATTTTATATGTTTCGGATCTATTTACTTACTTTTGAAGGGCATTTAAATGCTCATTTTCAAAATTTCAGTGGAAAAAAAAAGACTTCCCTCTATTCAATATCTCTATGGGGTAAAGAAGGTTTTAAAGTCAATAACAAAAACTTTCATTTGTTAACTTTATTAATAATGACGAAAAAGAAAAGTGCTTATTTTTTTTCACAGAAGATAGATCGAATTGATGAGAATGCAAGAACTAGAAGCCAACCTTTTCTTACTATGTCTCGTTTTGGCAAGAAGAAAACTTTTGCGTATCCTTATGAATCGGATAATACTATATTATTTCCTATCCTTATATTAGTCTTCTTTACTTTCTTTGTTGGATTCATAGGAATTTCTTTTAATGGCGTCGATTTGGATATTTTATCCAAATGGTTAACCCCCTCGATAAATCTGTTACATCAAAATTCGAATTATTTAACAGATTGGTCGGAATTTGCGAAAGATGCAGTGTTTTCAGTTAGTCTAGCCTATCTTGGAATAATTATAGCATTTTTTTTTTATAAGCCTCCGTATTCCCCTTTTACAAATTTTGATTTAGTTAATTCATTAATTAAAACAAATCTTAAGAG